ATGCGAAAATTGTTATGGATTAAATTATAAGAAATTTTTTAAATCAAAAATGAATCTTTGTGAACAATGTGGATATCATTTGAAAATGAGTAGTTCTGATAGAATCGAACTTTCGATCGATCGGGGTACTTGGGAGCCTATGGATGAAGACATGGTTTCTCTGGATCCCATTCAATTTCATTCGGAGGAGGAGCCTTATAAAAATCGTATCGATTCTTATCAAAGAAAGACAGGATTAACCGAGGCTGTTCAAACAGGCATAGGGCAATTAAACGGTATTTCCGTAGCAATAGGGGTTATGGATTTTCAGTTTATGGGGGGTAGTATGGGATCCGTAGTCGGGGAGAAAATTACCCGTTTGATTGAATATGCTACTAAAGAATTTCTACCTCTTATTATAGTGTGTGCTTCCGGAGGGGCACGTATGCAAGAAGGAAGTTTGAGCTTGATGCAAATGGCTAAAATATCTTCTGCTTTATATGATTATCAATCAAATAAAAAGTTATTCTATGTACCAATCCTTACATCTCCTACTACTGGTGGGGTGACAGCCAGTTTTGGTATGTTGGGGGATATCATTATTGCCGAACCCAATGCCTACATTGCCTTTGCGGGTAAAAGAGTAATTGAACAAACATTGAATAAAACAGTACCCGAAGGTTCACAAGCGTCTGAGTATTTATTCCAGAAGGGTTTATTCGATCTAATCGTACCACGTAATCCTTTAAAAGGCGTTCTGAGTGAGTTATTTCAACTCCACACTTTCTTTCCTTTGAATCAAAATTAGAACATTAAGTCCATTTTTTTGAGCAAACAAGTAATTCGTTTATCGGAATACAAGTGAAATTGAGACGAATGGGTTTTCTTTGTTGACATAAGATCTAATTGTATAACGAATCAAAAGTCACATAAAATCGGAAATCTGACCCTTTTTCTATATTCCTGATTATTGATCAAGAAGTCTCTATTAACAAGATAAAAGATGAAATTCTTTTTTTCGTGAAATTAGGCAAATAAAAAAATCTTCTTCTCGTCATATATAATTAAATTAAATAAGATCTAGAAAATATAGTATAGAATTTTTTATCTTTCTATAGCGTACGATAATCCTATTTTGACTAAGAATCCCTGCTGGATGGGATTCTAACAAACCCTTGAATCAATATAAATAGAATCTAATTTATTTAAAAAAACTTTTTGCTTAGTGAATGAAATTCGAAGACAAGAGCAAAAAATGAAGAAAATAATATCTCATCCATATCCTCTCAAATTTTTCATGTAGAAAGATGAAAAACTACATTATATACTCACTTAGACTTAGATAGTAGATACTTATATTATTTTTAATTAATAATTAATTCTTAATAGATATAGATATTAATAAAAATTTTAAGTAGTAATAATTCCAATTTAGAATTATTAAATTATAATCAAATCAAATTATTATAATATAAATACTATATTATTATATTTTTATTATATATATAAGTAAGATATAAGTATAATAAATAATAAATAAATTAAATATATATAAGATATAAGTAAGATCTTTATATTATATATATATTATATAATAAGATAAGATATCTTTATATTAATAATAATATTATAAATAATAAATATAAAATCTAAATAATAATAACAGGTACAAATAGTAAATCGAGGTACCCATTCTATGACAACTCTTAATTTTCCCTCTGTTTTGGTCCCTTTAGTAGGCCTAGTATTTCCGGCAATCGCAATGGCTTCTTTATTTCTTCATGTTCAAAAAAACAAGATTTTTTAGAGCCGAGGGCACAAAATATTATCTTTTTTTTTTTTCAAAACTGACGCTTGTATCATAACACAGATATCCATTTAGCTAAATATGGTATAAGAGGCTTCCGTCGAAATCTCCCCAAAATGCTATTAGCTAGTTTCAAATAGACCCGAATCGGCGAATAGCTGAACTGTAAAGTTGGTCTATCTATATACATGTGGCTATCTTTAGTGAGTCATACGAAGGGTGTGTTATTAGTTTAGATCTAACCAATTTAATGAATTACTCCTAAAGGTTCACATCAAACTAGTGCTAGTTGATGCGAGTTACTTCGGAAATAAACGGCAAATTCATTTGGGGTATTCTCTCAATTCCAAAAAAAGCAACCGGATCAAGTATGAGTTGTCGATCAGAACATATATGGATAGAACCTATAACGGGGGCTCGAAAAACAAGTAATTTCTGCTGGGCTGTTATCCTTTTTTTAGGTTCATTAGGATTCTTGTTGGTTGGAACCTCGAGTTATCTTGGTAGAAATTTGATATCTTTATTTCCGTCTCAGCAAATAGTTTTTTTTCCACAAGGGATTGTGATGTCTTTCTATGGGATCGCGGGTCTTTTTATTAGCTCCTATTTGTGGTGCACAATTTCGTGGAATGTAGGTAGTGGTTATGATCGATTTGATAGAAAAGACGGAATAGTGTGTATCTTTCGTTGGGGATTCCCTGGAAAAAATCGTCGGGTCTTCCTCCGATTTCTTATAAAAGATATTCAGTCCGTCAGAATAGAAGTTAAAGAGGGTATTTATGCTCGTCGTGTCCTTTATATGGATATCAGAGGCCAGGGAGCCATTCCATTGACTCGTACTGATGAGAATTTTACTCCACGGGAAATGGAACAAAAAGCTGCTGAATTGGCTTATTTCTTGCGTGTACCTATTGAAGTATTTTAAGAAATCAGCTGAGAAATTAATGCTTTCTCGCGGGAGGGCAAAAAGGCAAGAATCCTCTTTTTCTATAACATAACTTAATTGAGGTTTCTTCAGAACATTCATTCGAGTCAAAGCAGACATATATGGAACAAGTATAAAAAAACCTTTTTGGGGGATCTTTTATATGTATCGAAATATACACATACACAACTCAATTATATATAAAATAAGAAAAAAAGAAAATCTCATAATCAACCATTTCGAAATAAGGAAATTCCCCCTTTTTAGTTGTTGGAATTGAAACTTTAGATTCAGATAGATCATATCTTGTAATTTTTTTGAAGCTTCTTTTTATACTTTTTGTGCTCCTTAATGACGAAAAATTTGGATCTCTTATAATGTAGCCAATTTATTTATGTCGTTTTTTGTCACTCATTTTTCACAATATTTTTCAGAAAATTACCTCAATTATTCTATCGATGACTACTCATAGTCAGTTAAATTTTTTCGAAATATTAGAGGTTTTTTTTATATAATGATAGAAAAGGAGTTCTTTTGTCTCAAAATCTGAATACTATTCATATTCATTATTTAAAGTGGTTTTTCCGGGCGTTCATCGAAAAGAGATATATGCTTCGAATTTGACTGATTGAGATATAGGGAAACAATTTTTATTATATTATTTATTCATATATATTCATTCGAATTTTTCATCTTTTTCCGTATTTTTTTCTAGATTCAAGGCCTAACCACGAAATCACAAATAAAAAAGAGTGAATAGATTCATAGGTTTGATAACTTGTAATAGAACTTATGCGTGAGAGAAATATTAGATTACATAGAGTCGACGAATGAGATGGGTTCATTAACAATTCACAGATGAAAAAATGGCAAAAAAGAAAGCATTCACTCCTCTTTTATATCTTGCATCTATAGTATTTTTGCCCTGGTGGATTTCTCTCTCCTTTCAAAAAAGTCTGGAATCATGGGTTACTAATTGGTGGAACACTAGGCAATCCGAAACTTTTTTGAATGATCTTGAAGAAAAGAGTATTCTAGAAAAATTCATAGAATTAGAGGAACTCCTCTTCTTAGAGGAAATGATCAAGGAATACTCGGAGACACATCTACAAAACCTTCGTATAGGAATTCACAAAGAAACAATCCAATTAATCAAGATACACAACGAGGGTCGTATTCATACGATTTTGCACTTCTCGACAAATATAATATGTTTCATTATTCTAAGTGGTTATTCCATTTTGGGTAATAAAGAACTCGTTATTCTTAATTCTTGGGCTCAAGAATTCCTATATAACTTAAGTGACACAATAAAAGCTTTTTCTCTTCTTTTATTAACTGATTTATGTATCGGATTTCATTCGCCCCATGGTTGGGAACTGATGATTGGCTTTGTCTACAAGGATTTTGGATTTGTTCATAATGATCAAATTATATCTGGCCTTGTTTCCACTTTTCCAGTCATTCTAGATACAATTTTAAAATATTGGATTTTCCGTTATTTAAATCGCGTATCTCCGTCACTTGTAGTGATTTATCATTCAATGAATGACTGAAAAATTATCTACCTAATCCAATTAGAATGTTTCTTACTTTGCAGTTGTACATAAGCAAAGCATTGAAAATCGCTTTCTATTTCTACCCATCCCGGAGATTCATCCTATATTCCTATATATATTAATCGAGTCAAAACAAATTATTCCAGTAAATAACAGAATCGTGGATAGGAAACTCCATTAGTGACCTACCCAAATTTATTGTATAAATATATTTTCGGGATCAATGGTTGGACCATGCAAACTAGAAATACTTTTTCTTGGATAAAGGAACAAATTACTCGATCTATTTCCATATCGCTCATGATATATATCATCACTCGTACATCCATTTCAAATGCATATCCCATTTTTGCACAGCAGGGTTATGAAAATCCACGAGAAGCGACTGGACGTATTGTATGCGCCAATTGCCATTTAGCTAATAAACCGGTGGATATTGAGGTTCCGCAAGCGGTACTTCCCGATACTGTATTTGAAGCAGTTGTTCGAATTCCTTATGATATGCAAGTGAAACAAGTTCTTGCTAATGGTAAAAAAGGAGCCCTGAATGTGGGGGCTGTTCTTATTTTACCAGAGGGTTTTGAATTAGCCCCTCCCGATCGTATTTCCCCCGAGATAAAAGAAAAGATGGGCAATCTGTCTTTTCAGAGCTATCGCCCCAATCAAAAAAATATTCTTGTCATAGGCCCTGTTCCTGGTCAGAAATATAGTGAAATCACCTTTCCTATTC